ATTCTGATAGGAAATAAGATATTCAAATAAAGAATTTTGGATCGAATGACTATTCATCTATTGTATTTTTATGCAAATAGGGGGCAAGAAAACTCTATGGAAAGATGGTGGTTTAATTCGATGGTGTTTAAGAAGGAGTTAGAACGCAGGTATGGAATAAATAAATCAATGGACAATCTTGGTCCTATTGAAAATACTAGTAAAAGTGAAGATCCGAATAGAAAAGCTAAAAACATTCATAGTTGGAGGGGTCGTGACAATTCTAGTTACAGTAACGTCGATCATTTATTCGGCATCAAAGACATTCGGAATTTCATCTCTGATGATACTTTTTTAGTTAGAGATAGTAATGGAGACAGTTATTCTATCTATTTTGATATTGAAAATCAGATTTTTGAAATTGACAATGATCATTCTTTTCTGAGTGAACTAGAAAGTTCTTTTTATAGTTATCGGAATTCTAGTTATCTGAATAATGGATCTACGAGTGAAGATCCCTACTACAATCGTTACATGTATGATATTCAATATAGTTGGAATAATCACATTAATAGTTGTATTGACAGTTATCTTCAGTCTCAAATCTATATGGATACGTCCATTGTAAGTGATAGTAGTGACAGTTACATTTCTAGGTGTATTTTTGGTAAACATACAAATAGTAGTGAAAGCGCGAGGTCCAGTATACGAACCCGCACGAAGAGTAGTGATTTAACTCTAAGAGAAAGGTCTAATGATCTCGATGTAACTCAAAAATACAGGCATTTGTGGGTTCAATGCGAAAATTGTTATGGATTAAATTATAAGAAATTTTTGAAATCAAAAACAAATATTTGTGAACAATGTGGATATCATTTGAAAATGAGTAGTTCAGATAGAATCGAACTTTCGATCGATCCCGGTACTTGGGATCCTATGGATGAAGACATGGTCTCTCTGGATCCCATTGGATTTCATTCGGAGGAGGAGCCTTATAAAGATCGTATTGATTCTTATCAAAGAAAGACAGGATTAACTGAGTCTGTTCAAACAGGCATAGGTCAACTAAATGGTATTCCCGTAGCAATTGGGGTTATGGATTTTCAGTTTATGGGGGGTAGTATGGGATCCGTAGTCGGGGAGAAAATCACCCGTTTGATTGAGTACGCTACCAATAAATTTCTACCTCTTATTATAGTGTGCGCTTCCGGGGGGGCACGCATGCAAGAAGGAAGTTTGAGCTTGATGCAAATGGCTAAAATATCGTCTGCTTTATATGATTATCAATCAAATAAAAAGTTATTTTATGTATCAATCCTTACATCTCCTACTACTGGTGGGGTAACAGCTAGTTTTGGTATGTTGGGAGATATCATTATTGCCGAACCCAATTCCTATATTGCATTTGCGGGTAAAAGAGTAATTGAACAAACATTGAATAAAACAGTACCTGAAGGTTCACAAGCGGCTGAATATTTATTCCAGAAGGGCTTATTCGACCTAATCGTACCACGTAATCCTTTAAAAAGCGTTCTGAGTGAGTTATTTAAGCTCCACGCTTTCTTTCCTTTGAATTAAAATTCAATCAAGTAGAGCACACAAAATTCAATTAGTTTATTTGTAGCAAACAAGTAGTTAGTTTATCAGAATCAAAGTAAATAAGAATGGAGTTTTCTTTGGTGACCTAAGATCTAATTGTAGAAAGAATCAAAAGTTGCGGATAACTCTTTTTTTTTTTTTTACCTAGAATCCCGATTACTAATTAAGATTAAGAAGTCTCTATCAACAAGATAAAAGAGTGAATTCTTCCTTTCGTGAAATTAGGCAAATAAAAGAAAATGAATTTCATCTTATGTATATAATCAAATAGAGAAAAGATAGATATATAGTTTTTTATCTTTCTCTATCTCCCGAAAATCCCATTCTCGCTAAAAATTCCTGTTGGGTCGCATTCTAACGAATCTTTCGATAATCTGTAAGAAACTCTTTCTTTATTAAAAATTCGAAGACAAGAACAAAAGACAAAGAAATGAAGAAAAATAATAAAGTTAATTATCATACATATCTTTCATGTAGAAAGATGAATAAGTCCATTTATTTAGTTCTACATTCCTTGGACTTATTCTATATACTCACTTAGATACTTATTTCTATACTAAGAATTTGAAATTGAATTAATTAATAATAATTACAATTCTTAATTATAATTATAATAAGATATTTTTTTTATAAAAAATAAATAATAGTAGGTACAAATAGTAAATCGAGGTACCCATTTTATGACAACTTTCAATTTTCCCTCTATTTTTGTGCCTTTAGTAGGCCTAGTATTTCCGGCAATTGCAATGGCTTCTTTATTTCTTCATGTTCAAAAAAACAAGATTGTTTAGATCTGATGGGACCCAATCTCATCCGGTTTTTTTTTTCAAAACTTAGACTTGTAGCATAACACAGATATCTATTTCGAAAAATATGGTCTAACATGTGATTTCCGCCGAACATAAAGGAAAAAGCTCTTATGCCTGCAGAAAATGATCTATGGGTAAATGAATTCTAGCTAGTTTCAAATAGATCAGGATCACTGGATGCTGGATGGCTAAAATGTAAAGTCGGTGGATCTATAGGTATATCAATATGTATAGTGGGCTGAAGGGTATGTTATTATTTTAGATCTAACCAATTTGATGAATTACTCCTAAAGGTTCACATCAAACTAGTGCTAGTTCACATCAAACTAGTGCTAGTTGATGAGAGTTACTTCGGAAACAAAAAAAGTAAAGTCAAATTCATTTGGGGTATTCTTTCAATTCCAATAAAATGCAATCAGATCAAGTATGAGTTGGCGATCAGAAGATATATGGATAGAACTTATAACGGGGTCTCGAAAACTAAGTAATTTCTGCTGGGCCCTTATCCTTTTTTTAGGTTCATTAGGATTCTTATTGGTTGGAACTTCCAGTTATCTTGGTAGAAATTTGATATCTTTTTTTCCGTCTCAGCAAATCATTTTTTTTCCACAAGGGATCGTGATGTCTTTCTACGGGATCGCGGGTCTCTTTATTAGTTCCTATTTATGGTGCACAATTTCCTGGAATGTAGGTAGTGGTTATGATCGATTCGATAGAAAGGAAGGGATAGTGTGTATTTTTCGTTGGGGATTTCCTGGAAAAAATCGTCGCATATTCCTCCGATTCCTTATAAAAGATATTCAGTCCGTTAGAATAGAAGTTAAAGAGGGTATTTATGCTCGTCGTGTCCTTTATATGGATATCAGAGGCCAGGGGGCCATTCCCTTGACCCGTACTGATGAGAATTTGACTCCACGAGAAATTGAACAAAAAGCCGCAGAATTGGCCTATTTCTTGCGCGTACCAATTGAAGTCTTTTGAGAAATGGAAATATGGGCTGAAGAATGAATGCTTTCTCAGCAGGAGGGAAAAATGCAAGAATCCTCTTTTTTTTTCTATAACATAACTTAACTGAAGTTTCGTCAGAACGTTCAGTCGAGCCAAAGCCGACATATATGGAACAACCATAAAAGAAAACTCTTTTTGTGGTCTTTTATGCGTATACAAATCCACGCAACTCAATTCAACAACAAGTATAACAAATTGAACTAATAGATTCAATTCATCTCATATATCAAACGATTTCGAAAGAAAGAAATTTCTTTTTTTTTTTTTTAAGTTCAATATTTGTTGGAATTGATACTTTAGATGCAGATAAATCATATCTTGTAAATTATTTCTTTTTTGTCAATCAACCTTTTTTTTATCCTTTCTTTTGTATTCCTTAATAACCAACAGTCGGTTTTCTTAATAATAATAACTGGACAATTTCTGTCTTGTTTTGCCACTCATTTTTTTTTGATCATCACAATATCTTTCCCTCAATTATTCTATTCCTGGCTATGGGGAATCGGTGGAATTTTTTCGAAATATTGGATATTTTGATAGAAAAGGAATTCTTTCGTCTCAAAATCTCAATAATATTCATTCCTTAAAGTGCTTCTTTCGTTCATTCGGAGACACTTGTTTCGAATTTGACCAATTGAGATATCTGGAAACAATATTTTTTATTATTTCTTCATTCAAATTCGAAGTGGCGTCTTAGTCTATTTCTGTATTCTTTCTAGATTCAAACAAAATCACAAATAAAATAGATTCATAAGTTTGATATCTTGTATAGAACTCATGTGTGAAAGAAATATTCGATAGATCACATAGAGGCGACGAATGAGGTGGGTTGATTAACAATTCACAGATGAAAAAATGGCAAAAAAGAAAGCATTCACTCCTCTTTTGTATTTTGCATCTATAGTATTTTTGCCCTGGTGGATTTCTCTCTCATTTACGAAAAGTGTGGAATCTTGGGTTACTAATTGGTGGAATACTGGGCAATCTGAAATTTTTTTGAATGATATTCAAGAAAAGAGTATTCTAGAAAAGTTCATAGAATTAGAGGAAATCCTCTTCTTGGACGAAATGATCAAGGAATACTCGGAGACACATCTACAAAAGCTTGGTATAGGAATCCACAAAGAAACGATCCAATTAATCAAGATACACAATGAGGATCATATCCATACGATTTTGCACTTCTCGACAAATATAATCTGTTTTGTTATTCTAAGCGGTTATTCTATTTTTGGTAATGAAGAACTTGTTATTCTTAACTCTTGGGCTCAGGAATTCCTATATAACTTAAGCGACACAGTAAAAGCTTTTTCAATTCTTTTATTAACGGATTTATGTATCGGATTCCATTCACCCCACGGTTGGGAACTAATGATCGGCTCTGTCTACAAAGATTTTGGATTTTTTCATAATGATCAAATTATATCTGGTCTTGTTTCCACTTTTCCAGTGATTCTCGATACTATTTTTAAATATTTGATTTTCCGTTATTTAAATCGTGTATCTCCGTCACTTGTAGTTATTTATCATTCAATGAATGACTGATAAATGATACACCGATATTAATCTAATCCAATTAGAATGTTTGTTACTTTGTAGTTCTAC